CGAGAGTTCTTGAAAAGATTCTTTGGAGAAGCAGAAGTGGCAGATGATCTCACGCTGGAGGGCTAGACAGGAAATTCTTCTCTCTAGTAGCCCTTACCGTTGTGGGGCATCCATCCCATTTGGCTGCGAATCTTTCTCAAGGGTTTATCCTAATGGGTGTTCACATAATTTGCTGATGGCATATTTCCCGCTCCTACTGCAGCAGATGGTTCCATTATTCGCTTATGGATCAGAGGCAGCGGAATTCATTTTAGCAGTATCGGGGCCAAAACTAGACCTGTACAGCGCATATCCCAATAAAGTCAAGCCTTTTTCCTCCTGCTACAGGAAGGGATGTCATATTCGCTTCAGGGCTAGAGGGAGCGGATATCGAGAAATCGTGCTTTTCTCCTAGCCCTCCTTTCCCTATGGTCAAGCTGTTTCACACCTTAGCACAAGCGCTAAGCGATAATAATTCCTTTTTGGTGTCTCAAAATGGCATACATAAAGGTGTCTGTCATGGCTAAACAGAAAAAGGAGAGAGAGTGCTTCTATCATCACATCATTAGCAAGAAATGGGCGTTGGAACAAGTCTTCCTTGAATTCTCAGTTAGAGCATCCTCCTTTTCTGCAACAGCGAGAAAGCAAGCTTTAAGGGTTAATTCGCCTTGGCGAACTTTAAAAAGACATAAAATACATCTCGATGAAAATAGTTCCGTCTTAGGTTGTACCTTATATGGGCTAGTTTGTCACTACCAAAGTTATAGTCAAGATTGGGCGGAGGATCAAAGATCCCCATTTTGGGTTCGAACATTGTCTTTTCCATCTTAGGTGGGTATAGAAGCTGCTGATGATGAAGAAAAACTCTCAATCCTGGTTCGAGGCTATGCTGCTTCTAAGCTCTCCTCACTTTCACGGCAAGAAGGCCATAGCAGCGTTTGGGGCTGCAGGATCTTTAAAGTAGGTTCGACCGCATGCTACAGAGGAACGCCTAATTTATATTTAAGCATCCGGATCAGAGAAACGGATAAGCAGACGGGCGGGGCCCTTCAATCTATAGATTTAATAGCACTACTAACAAAGAAGCCGCTGGGAACCATTAATATGAAAGAAAAAAGATTGAGATCTGATTCACCTAGAAAAAGAAAGGTCGATGCAATTGAGAAAATCCAAAGCAGACAATGAATCCAGAGGAAAGGATTGGTCAAAGATCTCCGAATCACTTGTTCAGTGATTCGGCTCCAGATGGAATCTTCGCATATTTCTCTTAATAAGCTAGTAGTTAAAGGTGGGGGTTCGGATGGAAATGATACTGAAACCGCTTCCAAAGACTCAGCGATAGGGTAGGGTGTAGTGACTACTCAGATGAAAGCTTCGGAGGAAGCATGGTGTTAAACGAGGTTAGAAGCGGGTTCTTTGCTTCATATTCATTCAGTCATCGCCCACTTCGTATTCTTTATGGTTGAGTTTGTTCCACCTTCTTAGAATGTGGAGGCACCATTTGTTACTATTGGACAAAGGTATCCCAATTAGAAGAGATGTTTATTCACTTTTAGCTTGTAAAGCCGGCTTCTTTCATAGCTGGATCCTAGGTTGCAACTTTAGAGAAAGACTTTCTTCTGTAATAGGAGGAGACCACCCCTTTTTCCATTTGCAGATCAAAAAGAAGATGCTCGGGGTTCGATAGCATTACCATTTATACATACCACCAAAAGATAGTATAGAAGGGGGATCCTCCTTACGAAGAAAAAGAAAATGAGACATTGATTCCAGCCAGGAATGAACTGTCAATCCAAGCTAGCTCAGGTCGTAATAGCCAGTTCAGCCAGTTCGGTACGAGATATTCAGGTGTGAGCGCTGCGCTAAGGTAGCTTGCTTGCGATCAACCAAATCGAGAGAGAAGTAGGTAGTTGACCAGGGGAATAGTCCCCTTAGATTCGACCGGTGGGTGAGGGAAAGATGAAAGAAATTGAGACGCATATGGGAGAGGTAGTGATAGCTAGCTCGACCGGCAGGGAGAGTCTTCCTTTTACCATTCATATTTCAGCTGATGATACACCATAAGAAGAGGGGTAGTTCACTACTCATGGTGTAAAATACACTTTGTGTATTTTGAATGATGGGAAAGAAGGCTCCAGGTCTCAGTTCTTAGAAAAGTGCTTTTTGAGAGTTCCACCGTGATAGATATAGTTTATGACTCGGCCATAGGCAGAAAAGCGGGTTGAAGGAGATCATGTTACGTATTCGAATTAAGGGAGGGTCTGCTAGGGTCGTCGTACCTACTATGAATAGAGAAAACTTTCCCCATTGCACTCACTAGCAGCCCAGGTCTTTCCATTCCTAATGTGGATGTTGTGGAATTATCTACTGGTTCTCGTCCACTTACCATAGATTGAAAAGGAAAAATTTTAGAATTCAGGTCGGCCCATTACTTTAGAAAAGTTACTGATATCCCAATCATACTTTTCTTCAAGAATCACGATTTTCAATACTGAAAAAGAATAGGATCCTGTCAACACGG